AGTCGACGTCGATTCAGCATTTTGAACGTCTCTAATTCAAAACCGAACATGAAACTTTGGTTTCATTCGGCTCCTTTATGGATATGAATGTGAAAAAAATTACAAAAAAAATTCTACCCATAACATCTATGTCAACTTTTGTTTGACTACTGATTGCTTTCTAGATGATCCCTCTAGAAGAGAGTAATTCTAACAATCTTTCTAGTTACTTCGTTCTCTATTTTTATTTGAGACGTTCCTGAGGAAAGGGATTTTGTTTCCACCGAGCTAAAAAAACAGGTCGATGCCTCTAGTAAACCAGAGTCATCATTTAATAGCTATTTTGATTCAATTTTTTATTTGTAAAGAAAAAATTGAAGATTTAGTTACGATTAGAAACCTACTTTCTATCTTCATCCATGGATCCTTTACTCATACTGATTCAATTGGAACTATTAATCCAATTCCCAAATTATGTTTCGTAATTTCATAATCCAATTTCTCACTTTCTAAGTGATCCTTGGATACAAATCACGAGAATGTATAGTTTTTCTCGAATCCGTGATTGAGAGGTAAAGGAGTAAATCCTTTTATTTTTGCAAATAAAGTTTTTGGTCGGAATACGAATCAAACCGAAAACAACGACCCTTTAACTATAAAAGGGGTAAAAAAACGAATCACACTTTTACCACTAAACTATACCCGCTACAATTCGATTATTGTATACAACTCGACCTTTTGTCGAACCGGAAAATGGGGTATAATAAGATGGGATCATCAAAAAATCATAAAATTTTAATTTTAGAGTATTGACCCTCCTTTCTTTTCCGTTTTCGCGGATGGAAATAGTCCTCCTTCTTTTTTTTGTTTGTGCTAAAATATTTCCTATTCACTTTTTTATATTTATATATTTATATAATACTAAGTTTATATAATATTAAGCATTTTTGTTTTCAAATCAGATAAATGAAAAATCATCATTATTTTTCTATAATTAGTTGGAACAAAACAAAAAGAGGCCCGGCTGGGTACTGACCAGGCCAGGCCCCGTGTCAATAAGAAGTAAGAAGGGTCTTTCGAACAAAATATGAAGGGGCCACTTTTTTTTCTTTATATTCTTGGCACTTTCGAGCCCTTTTCTTTATTTATCGAAAATAAATTACTGATAAAAATTGATAAAAATTCTACATATCTATAGAATCGAGAAAGAAATACTCCTTATTTTATGTGTAATCTAACCCAATTTTGAATTAGGAGAGATGGCTGAGTGGACTAAAGCGGCGGATTGCTAATCCGTTGTACGAGTTATTCGTACCGAGGGTTCGAATCCCTCTCTTTCCGCTTCCCTTGATGACTTTTTTTTTTTTATTTATTTATTTTTAAAATTTGGCAAATCCTTTGTTTTTATCTAAACAAAAAATCCGAAGAAAATAGAAAGAAAAAACCCTTATTCTTCGCGCCCAGGATTACGTCCAGGATCATTAGATAGGAATCCAAAGATGAAGAGAGAAACAAAAAATATCACTACTGTGTAAACGAAGAGTTTGAGAGTAAGCATTACACAATCTCCAAGATAATTAAAAAAAACGAGAATAGATCCTCCATTTTTCTACCACATATCCTATTTGTATATCAAGAACCGAGTTTCTTTCTAGAAAAAATCACGAACTTGCTAGGAAATCCAGGAAATTTGTAAGAATTTTTCAATTTAAATAATTTAGATTTCAGATTAAGGATCTTATCGAAAACTTACAGCAGCTTGCCAAACAAAAGCTAAGAGAAAAAAGAACACGGGTATGACTGGCATAACATCTACGATTGGGTTCAAAAAAGCGTAGGCCTCGGGCAATTTTCCGAAGAAAAAACTACTTGAATAAAAGGCAGAATTAAGACAGATACAGATCAAACTAAAGATATTAAGCATAACAGACATTTTATTCTTGGAGATAATTGCATTTTGATTGAGTTATTGATATGATATAAGTAAAAAGGGGAAAATTTAGGTAGACAAAAAATCCTTCTTTTCTTTTGAACTCACCCAATCAAAACCTCCAATTCTCAAAAGAGAATAGAGGAAATCATACTTTCATACAATATCTTAATTGAATTATATCTAATGATCAATAAATTAAGTTTAATTCTATATTAAAATTAAAAAAAAATCTTAGTAATAATCTAAATATCTATAGAATAAATTAGATTTAGAATAAATTAGATTGGAGTTGACAAATAACGAATACTATATTATTATTAATTATATTATTATTAATTATTATTATTATATTATTATTAAATATAATAGTTATTAATAACTATAAATTTAACTATAAATTATAAATTAATTAAATATAAATATTAAAATTAATTAAATTTAAATAGAAATTTGAAATATTTTAGAAATATTTTAAATATATTTAAATATAAATAATAATTTAATATTAATTTAATATTTAATATTAATTAAGATTTATAAAATATAAAATATTTTAAAGATTAATTAAAATGAAAAATATTAAATAGTACAATTAATTGCTAATAGTAATTAATTATAATTTAATTAATTATACTTTAGTAGCTTTAGTAGTAAGTAGTATCGAAAGTACTATCGAAAGTAGTTTCGAATAGAAATCTAAATGGGGCGTGGCCAAGTGGTAAGGCAACGGGTTTTGGTCCCGGCATTCGAAGGTTCGAATCCTTCCGTCCCAGAGCATATTCATTATGTTAGAATAGAATAAAGATTTTTTTGAATGGGGTAAAGTCTAATGTTAACTGGAATTTCTTTCTTTTTTTTTTTTTATCTTTTATGCATGAATCATATCTTTTTTACACAAACTGAATTGAATCGAGTTCAAATGACACGCAAATGTAATTGACTCTATTTCTGATCCAGGTAAATTGTGAACATGGGTTCCAAGAGTTGGAATTTTAGGGGGTCTTTTTATCCTATGCCCAATCCAATCTTGTTTCGCGAAGTTAGTTATTTAGAAAAGGATTGCGTCCCATATTGATTTTCTATTTTATCAATATTTGGATTTTCAAGGATCCTATCTATTATTTCTTATCCTATAAACTAAATTTTTAGGAATTTTTATATAGATTTCTTAATTCCAACTATTTTGGTACTAATGAAATTCATTGAAAGTCAATAGGATTAATTCTCCTAAGGAGGTAGACTAAAATAAAAAAGGAGCAACTTAATTTGTTAATTTGGACTTGTTGGGATTTGTACCTAGCCAGTCCACATAATTCCCATTTCTTTTCTCTTATGTCCCATTAGTCCTGTAGTACCCCGGGGGGCGAATATATTAACCGAAGATATTCAAATTTATGTGTCTGCCTCAATTGCATTAACAAAAAAAAATTATATATGTAATTATATATCCATTATGTAATTATATATCCATCCGATGTATTTTCTTTGAATAAGTATTTCGTGTTTGGCCCTAATAAATAATTGTAAATTTATGTAACACTTAAGAGGAAGTGTTTTATATCTTTTATTATCTTTTATTCACTTTCTATTCTATTATGTATGGCAAGATTCGATTAGCGAAATCTTGCTGAACTACACAGCTTAAACAAAATAACATAAAAAATGAGGAAATGTTTAACGTATATGTATCCTTCTATTCTATTTTTATTCTATTTTTGTGAAAAAGGTTTTTGATCCTCTCGATTTTAAATTTTGAAATTTAAAAAGAAAATATTTAACCCTAACCTTTAATCTATTATTAAATAGAAATTCTTTAAATTAAGAGGACTTGCTAAAACTTATTCAGAAAACTCTTTACCGATTTATAGCTGGATTCTTTATTTACCGATCTATAACTATATATAAAATCTCTATTCTATTTATAGAACAAAGGGATATAGATTACGATGTCTACAAACCAATGACTATTCATGATTCTATGATTGAATCAATTCCATACTGGGTCCAAATTACAAATTAGAAGAATGTTATGGTAAAACTTCGTTTGAAACGATGTGGTAGGAAGCAACGTGCGACTTGAAGGACATGATCCATTGTGGATTCTTGCTTATATCCACCATTTTCTATTTCTATAGTAATGAAGATGCTCTTGGCTTCGACATCCGTTGGTAACCTAAATAGTCCACGATGGAGCTCGAGTAGAAAGTATTAATTCATTTCTCAGGACAAGAATCTAGGGTTAATGCAAATCAATAAATTGGAGCAACTTCGTGAATATATCTTCGATATAGAAATGGAAAGGATCCTATTCGAACAAGTTTACAATTCAAAAGGAAAATTTGTTGGAATTAATCAAACCGTTTCGATCAAAAGAGGGAATCTAGTGTCCGTAGGATTCTTTGATAGAAGGAAATAAAAAAAAAAGGGTATGTTGCTGCCATTTTGAAAGGATTAAGAAGCACCGAAGTAATGCCTAAACCCAATGATTTAAAACAAAGATAAAGGATCCCAGAACAAGGAAACACCGTTTTAATCGTCTCACTAACGGGACCAGACTTAAGAATCCAAATATTTTTTAACCGAGACACACAAAAAAGGGGGTAAAGACTACTCAATAAACGAAAGATTCTCTTTTGAATTTTTTGAGAATTATCTAACTTGAGTTATGAGTAAGAATGGTTTTTTTTTTTCTTTTTTAGGAAAGAAGAAGAAAAAACAGACTTAAACCCCAGTCTAATTGATTTGATGATTTTATAGAACCTTTTATCATTTATGGAATTTATTCGAATTCCATACCATAGATAAAACTTCAAATCCAATTCTTTTTTTCTCGAGCCGTACGAGGAGAAAACTTCCTATACGTTTCTAGGGGGGGTGTATTGTTCATTTACATCTATCTCAATGAGTCGTCTATCGAATCGTTGCAATTGATGTTCGATCTCGAAGAGAAGGAAAAGATCTTAAGAAAGTAGGTTTTTATGATCCGATAAAGAATCAAACTTATTTAAACGTTCCTGCTATTCTCTATTTCCTTGAAAAAGGGGCTCAACCTACAGGAACTGTTCAGGATATTTTAAAAAGGGTGGGG